GTGTAGAAGAGTTTTTTTATTGTAATTCCCCTCTTAAAAAAAAAATCGGTTAGTCGTCCAAAAACAAGTAAGAGTAACAAGGATTCGATAAAAGAAAGAGAAGAATGAATAAAAAAATTTTAATAATCGATATTTGTTTTGTGATGCACGCTATTATATCAAAATATTAAAAGTAAAAAAGTAAAGAAAAGGGAAAGATACTATAAGGTCACTTTTTTTTTCGAAAATAAAATGGATTCGATATAATAAAAAAAAAAAAATCAAAATACAAAATCAAAATAGAAGTGATTCCCTAATTTTATATGGATTTCAAAAAAGTTTTGTTTTTGAAATGAAGTTACATGACACTGTTTTTATTATAATTTTGAATATTGGTTTACTCAAGAGTTGACCAATAAATCTGTTGATTCTGAATCGTGGGAAGTGTCGATGCCAAGAGTGATCAATTTCTTTCTTTTTCTACTCCTGTCACTCTATTTTTGTTATAGTATTTTTGCTTATCCTCGTATCTTTCAAAAGCGGAAACTTAGGAAAGTGCTTTCTAAACATATGTATAAAAAGAACGGATTTCCTTTAGCCCCTTCATGCCTACTATAACTAGTTATTTCGGTTTTCTACTAGCGGCTTTAACTATAACTTCGGCTCTATTTATTGGTCTGAGTAAGATAGGACTCATTTGAAATTAATTATTAATTAAATGAATAAGTCATAAAAAAAATCCTTCTGTGGTATTCCATATATTCTCTAGTTCCTTACCATATTAATTCCCAACGATTAATTATTGGGAATTTATATTTCTGGGCAATGCGGATTAATATTAATATTTCGCGATAGATATTACCTCCCTTTTTCCTCTTTCAAATAAATGAAATTGAAATGATTGAAGTTTTTCTATTTGGAATTGTCTTAGGTCTAATTCCTATTACTTTGGCGGGATTATTCGTAACCGCATATTTACAATACAGGCGTGGTGATCAGTTAGACCTTTGATTAATTCATATCTTTTTTTTTTAACTGACCTCCTCTTTTCTTTAATCTTTAATTTAATTCGGGGAGGTCAAGGTCAAAAGTCAAATTCAGATTGCTTTATTTCAGTTCAGCGTAATTTTCGATTTAACAACACAAGAGCAGAATCACGCTCTGTAGGATTTGAACCTACGACATTGGGTTTTGGAGACCCACGTTCTACCGAACTGAACTAAGAGCGCTTTCTTATCACAACGGAAAAGACTGTAAAGAACTGTAAAGAGGGGGATTGTTCTTTTTATATATATATATATAAAAGACTTCAACCCCAATAAATACTTCTTGCATATGTATACTATCATAAAATTAAAGATTATGTATGCCCGAATTGAATCGCTCGAAAATGGATCTCCGGTTACTGCTCAGAGGAGCAGTAATAGGTAGGGATGACAGGATTTGAACCCGTGACATTTTGTACCCAAAACAAACGCGCTACCAAGCTGCGCTACATCCCTTTCAATTGGTCTACAGTATCATTGTAGAAAATCCCCGTCTTGTTTTCCACATCCTTATTTTATTTCCTTCATTTATACGCAAAATGGATCTTGCCATTTCTTTTTTTGGTCTCATATCATATAACATATAATAATAAATGAATATTTTTCTCGGTAATTCCCCGGCGGAAATGGACCCCCTTTCCTGCTTTAAGAAAAAGAAAATCTTATCTACCGAATCATTGCACATGTCAATTTGAATTAGTGATTCCACACACAAATACAAGTGGTCTTTAGCTACATATACATCTCTTACCATAATGTAGTCCAATATGGAATACAAAAAAAAGAAGGAGGATTCTCAATGCGAGATCTAAAAACATATCTTTCCGTGGCACCGGTATTAAGTACTCTCTGGTTCGGGTCTTTAGCAGGTTTATTGATAGAAATAAATCGTTTCTTCCCGGATGCGTTGACATTTCCTTTTTTTTCATTCTAGTTATTGATATGGAAAGGGGTCAAGAAGATTAGAGATAGAATCAAATATTTGTGACTAATCTCTCTGTTCCCTCCTTTCTTTTCTTTCTTTTTTTAATTAGATAGATAAAATAAGGGAGGAAAGAGAAAGAAAAAGCGGATTCAACCTCAGCGAAATTCAGGTTCAGGCTCCAATTAAATTAAGAATAAAATTAATAATAGAGTTAAAAGAAAAAAATATCGAAATCCGAATGTGGTTAGAATAGGAGTATCATACAATACAAGATACTTAAATGAAATACTGTATTGCGATTAGAAATATATTTAGAAATTCTTGTATTACTTATTATTTACTATATTAATTGCAACAAACCCGTTATTTCATAATTTGATTTTGAGTTGTTCGCAACTTCTATTTTTTTCGTTCCTTTTCCTTTCTTCTTATTTGCTGCGGAGCGGAAAATAGAAAAAACTGGGTGAATCAAAAACCCAAAGGAGGTTCATGGCCAAGGGTAAAGATGCTCGAGTAAGGGTTATTTTGGAATGTACCAGTTGTGTTCGAAACGATGTTAATAAGGAATCAACGGGTATTTCCAGATATATTACTCAAAAGAATCGACACAATACACCTAGTCGATTGGCATTGAGAAAATTCTGTCCCTATTGTTTCAAGCATACAATTCATGGGGAGATAAAGAAATAGATATAGATCGAGCCGAGTGCTTGGGTGTCGCCCTTTCAAGGAACATGAAAAATAATATAGATATATATCTATATTATTTCATATATTTAAATAGAAAGAACTAAATAAATATAGACAAACCAAATCCTATTCACCTTATTTCTAGAATTTTTTTTTTGTTTTTGATTTGATCGAAATAAGTATTTTAGGGATAAGGACTAAACAAATTATGGATAAATCTAAGCGACTCTTTCTTAAATCTAAGCGATCTTTTCGTAGGCGTTTGCCCCCGATCCAACCGGGGGATCGAATTGATTATAGAAACATGAGTTTAATTAGTCGATTTATTAGTGAACAAGGAAAAATATTATCTAGACGGGTGAATAGATTAACCTTAAAAGAACAACGATTAATTACTATTGCTATAAAACAAGCTCGTATTTTATCTTCGTTACCTTTTCTTAATAATGAGAAACAATTTGAAAGAGGGGAGTCAACCGCCAGAAATATTGGTTTTAGGAACAGAAAGAAAAAGGCTTACTTTTCAATTGAATCAAAATTCTAATCCGAATTCAAACACAGATGGATGTTTTGTTCAAAAAATACGAGAATCCGTTGTGTCGTAAGAAAAAAAAAGAATCGGGGAAGAAGAATAAATTTTTTTATTGAGCGTGTTCGCTCATTTTGACGACTTTATCATACATATTATCCGATTTTTTCATACTAATTTCTACTCTACCTTCCCGGAATTCATTCTCCAGAGAATTCCATTTAAAACTGTTTGGCAGATTCTTCCCAATCCCCCTTTTTTATGATCGCACTGGAAATCATATAAAGACAATTCCTATTTGATATAGCGATTTGTGCAAGTATTTTACGATTAAGAAGCAACTGCCCCTTATACAGATTGTGTATCAATCTACTATAAATATAAGATACCCCCGAACCACGAATTACTGCATTTATTCGAGTGATCCACAAACGGCGAAAATCCCTTTTTTTCCTATCTCTATTACGATGCGCCGAAACCAAAGCTCTTATTTTTTGTTGAATAATTGTTCGAGCAAGTCTTGAATGAGCCCCGCGAAAACTTGATGCAAATAAACGCATTTTTTTTCTACGTCTTCGAGCTATATATCCTCGTCTAATTCTGGTCATTGAGTAAATGAAACTTTGATGAATAACTAATTGATTTCCCCTCTTTCAGTTATTCTTTTCCCCTTTCCTAATCTATTAATAACAAAACGGATTCTTCCAATTTAGAAAATCAAAATTCCAATGGCTTTTGCTACTATAACCTTCCCTGCCACACCTTTTTCCTTTTTTCTAGTAGACATTGGAAAATAAAAATAGAAATCGATAACGAAATTGTGGGTTCCATCGTCTATATGGTTACTTCTTAAACGGTGAGGTCTTCTCTATACACCGGAGCCCTTCTTTCATTTAATCAATGCTATTGGTAACTTGTACAGTTACCACTCTTTGGCTCTACCCATGAGTTTTCCAGTAATAAGTCTTTCATAACAAGATATGCCTTATACGGTAACGGTATTTAATTATGAAGATTGGTTGGGTAGCTGACCCTGTTAGTCCGTTCTTCTAAGAGTGGAAACACAATCTTTCTGCTTTTAAAATAGGATTTACCCCGCTTAATGGATAACTATTTGTTACCAATGGGGAATTCTTTCTCATCTTCAATTTCAAATTGAGGTGATTGAATTTGCACCAATTGAAACCATAAATTTCATACACAATAGAAAGATATGATAGATCTATCTTTTTTAGATAGTGAATGGAACAACTCCATTCTATCCAATTCACCGGTACGGATCATTGATACTGGAAATTTTGTTTTCTTTCTTTTGCTTTGTCTCAGCCCAGATTTAAACGAGTCGCACATACACCCTCGTACATGTTCCTCGGCGCTGAGGGCATCCCCCAAGAGCGGGGGATTTCGTGACGTTTCTAATTGGCTGTCTTGGGTTTCTAATAAGTTGTTTAATAGTTGGCATGCTGAATTATGCATTATGAGCTGGTTTAGATTGATCCTAACCGGATGATTATGAATTTCTTCTATTTAATATATTAATAGAGTATTAAACCCTTAAGAAGTAAGAAGATAAAATCTTAAATCGTGCATTTGCGCGACATCACTGCTATTTTTTATGCAACCGCTACAAAATCAACAATTCCATGAGCTTGGGCTTCTGTTGCTGACATAAAAGTATCCCTTTCCAGGTCTTCGGATACAGCCCAGAAGGGCTTGCCTGTTCTTTGTACATAAATCCTTGTAAGGATTTCGCGCAGTTTCAGTAGTTCTTCCGCTTCCAGGATAAGTTCAGATGCTTGTGCCTCATAAAAACCGGCGGCAGGTTCATGGATCATTACCCTGATCATATAATATAAGACAATTAAAGGTTCCTGTATTTCGCACGACGAGGCAGGGCGAAGAGATAAGATAAAAAATAAGAAAAAGATAGAATTGAACAACCGTACGGGCATTCTTTTCGCATTGCATACGGCTCGACAATGGAATTCGTTTTTTTTTTTTTTTTTACCCTTTCATCGAAGAAAGAGAAAATGTGGGGTCTATTATACCCAGATTGGTAAATGATCCAATTACCACCCTTCTTTTTTTTCGGAGGAGCTCAAAAATACTATGATGGTCCCGTTGCTTTATATATTTATTTCGTCTGTGATTCAGCAATCCCAAAGTTTCTTTTTTTTTTTCAAATATCAAATAAAAGAATAAAGAAAAAAATAATCTTCTTTTTTTATTTTCGTACTCTTTGATAACATAAATAGTCTTAATAACTTGTCGGTGTGAAAAAAGTTTGTGACGCTGAAATTGACCTACGATAGGTAAGATAAAATCGGAAATACCCTTCCTTTATCTCATACTACTCTTTCGATACATAATCGAATATTTTGAAAAAAAAAAAGAAAAAATTTTCATATCGAATTCGAAGTGCCATGCTAATATTACTTAATATTAATAATTCATATGGCGAAGGCATAGTCTTCTTTTTTCTCTCAAATAAAAAACTCATTGGCGCCAAGCGTGAGGGAATGCTATACGTTTGGTAATTTCTCCTCCGACCAGGATAACAGACCCCATTGAGGCGGCTAATCCCACGCATATTGTCTCTATATCTGGTCGCACAAATTGCATAGTATCATAAATAGCTATTCCAGGTATTACCCATCCACCGGGAGAGTTTATAAGCAAATACAGATCCTTAGTTTCACTCTCCGCACTGAGATATACCATAAGAGCAATAAGTTGATTCGAAACATCGTTAGTAATCACTTGGCCTAAAAAAATTAATCTTTCTCGATAAAGTCGGTTGATTAGGATAAAATTATACCCTTAGGAGCCGTACAGGCACCTTTTGATGCATACGGTTCAACAAAACTTGCGAAAAAAATCAATGTGTAGATTCCAGCTCTCTTTCTTTTTTTATAGCAGATTGTTTCTAATGAAAGAGAAGCCCCTTCGGCTTCATTAGAAAGAATGATGAGTTTGGCCGGTTTTCCTATAATATTAGAATTCACTAAACGTATCGGACTAACTTTTCATTGATATATTTTTTCATCGAGATATAATACAAAAATCACGATGTCATTTTCTTGTTCCTGAACGGGCTTCTTCAATTTTTTTAGGTTTATGCTCTACTCCGAGTAAGGATCTGCCCGATTTTGATTTGCACATATAGGACAAATGACCCCAATACCACGTCTTTTTTTTGCTATGACTTCCCCTTTTTTCAATTTTTCAATTCATTTCATTTATGTCTTCCGACAAATATTTGACGTATCCATCATATTTATTATTCGATTGATTAACTGTTTTAAATCACTGCTATTTAATTCTAAATCAAAGCATTTAGTTCTAAAGAGAATCATTTATGATATCTTATGATATAAGTACTAATAATAGATATATTACCAATTGGGTTTTTCTAAACGGAGCCTAGATACCTCATCTGATTGGTCCAGCCAAGTCGACCATAAAATTTTTTAGTTGCTAATATTAATCTGGATACCTCTTCACAAAATGGATCTAATTGAATTTCATTGCACTTCATGCTACAAATTTTTGATGATTCAATCCCTTTTTTTGCGAAAGGAAGGATATCTCAATCGGGGGAGAGAATGGGGAAATCCCATATGACCCAATATATCTGACAGGGCACACTATATGTCAATCCAAGTCGGATTCCGATTTCCGTGAGTCTTAAAAGGCACTTTTGGAACACCAATAGGCATAAACTGAAAGAAAAAAGAATTACTCTATTTCACTTTGATGTGGAAACGTAATAATGGGTTTATTATTTTAATAATATTAGCTTTATCATCAGATTTTCTACATAGATTGAATAAGTTCATAAAATAAAGTAAAGGAAAACTAAATGAATAAAGGAAAATTTTTACGAATAGGTACTTTGAATGATGACTAAATATGGATGCATTTACTCATAGAAAAGAGAATCAACCCTCATTGCGTATTGGGACTTATCGAGTATAGAATAGATCTGCTTCTCTTTTTTCTTATGAACCGAATTGTTGCATTTTTACTAAAAGAATAGAACAAATAGTAATCCTTTTTCCGAGATAATCCATTGAACAAAAGAAAAGGGGGGGGGTCCATAGCATAGTTTTTTCAATGCAATAAAGTTACATAGTGTTTATTTTTTGTTGATAAAGGGGTATTACCATGGGTTTGCCTTGGTATCGTGTTCATACTGTCGTATTGAATGATCCCGGTCGGTTGCTTTCTGTCCATATAATGCATACAGCTCTGGTTGCTGGTTGGGCCGGTTCAATGGCTCTATATGAATTAGCCGTTTTTGATCCCTCCGACCCAGTTCTTGATCCAATGTGGAGACAAGGTATGTTCGTTATACCCTTCATGACTCGTTTAGGAATAACCAATTCATGGGGCGGTTGGAGTATTACAGGAGGGACGATAACGAATCCCGGTATTTGGAGTTACGAAGGCGTGGCCGGGGCGCATATTGTGTTTTCTGGCTTGTGTTTCTTAGCAGCTATCTGGCATTGGGTGTATTGGGATCTAGAAATATTTGGTGATGGACGTACAGGAAAACCTTCTTTGGATTTGCCGAAGATCTTTGGAATTCATTTATTTCTCTCAGGAGTGGCTTGCTTTGGTTTTGGCGCATTTCATGTAACAGGATTGTATGGTCCTGGAATATGGGTGTCCGACCCATATGGACTAACTGGAAAGGTACAAGCTGTAAATCCCGCGTGGGGTGTGGAAGGTTTTGATCCTTTTGTTCCCGGAGGAATAGCCTCGCATCATATTGCAGCAGGTACGTTGGGCATATTAGCAGGCTTATTCCATCTTAGTGTCCGCCCGCCCCAACGTCTATATAAAGGATTACGGATGGGCAATATTGAAACCGTTCTTTCCAGCAGTATCGCTGCTGTCTTTTTTGCAGCTTTTGTTGTTGCTGGAACTATGTGGTATGGTTCAGCAACAACTCCCATCGAATTATTTGGTCCCACCCGTTATCAATGGGATCAGGGATACTTTCAGCAAGAAATATATCGAAGAGTTGGCGCTGGACTAGCCGAAAATCAAAATTTATCAGAAGCTTGGTCTAAAATTCCTGAAAAATTAGCTTTTTATGATTACATCGGAAATAATCCGGCGAAAGGGGGATTATTCAGAGCGGGTTCAATGGATAACGGAGATGGAATAGCTGTCGGATGGTTAGGGCATCCTATCTTTAGAGATAAAGAAGGGCATGAACTTTTTGTACGTCGCATGCCTACTTTTTTTGAAACATTTCCAGTTGTTTTGGTAGACGGAGATGGAATTGTTAGAGCCGATGTTCCTTTTAGAAGGGCAGAGTCGAAATATAGTGTCGAACAAGTAGGTGTAACTGTTGAATTCTATGGTGGCGAATTGAATGGAGTGAGTTATAGCGATCCTGCGACTGTGAAAAAATATGCTAGACGTGCCCAATTGGGTGAAATTTTTGAATTAGATCGTGCTACTTTAAAATCCGATGGTGTTTTTCGTAGCAGTCCAAGAGGTTGGTTTACTTTTGGACATGCTTCCTTTGCTCTGCTCTTCTTTTTCGGGCACATTTGGCACGGTGCTAGAACCTTGTTCAGAGATGTTTTTGCTGGTATTGACCCAGATTTGGATGCTCAAGTGGAATTTGGAACATTCCAAAAACTTGGAGATCCAACTACAAGAAGACAAGGAGTCTGACGTAGCATTGCTCTGTTATTTTTCGCTTCTCACTTCTGTTTTCTCTTTGTAATTTTACACAAGGTACCAGATAAATCTGGATTTAAATCGTCGCCCTTTCGCCCTTTCTTTGATTCTTCTTTTTTTTAATCCGGGGGGTGATCCCCAATAAACAGGTATGGAAGCTATAATTGAAAACCACGATCAAATTTATGGAAGCATTGGTTTATACATTCCTCTTAGTCTCGACTCTGGGGATCATTTTTTTCGCTATCTTTTTTCGCGAACCACCTAAAGTTCCAACTAAAAAAATGAAATGATTTTTCATTATCTCAATTGAAGTAATGAGCCTCCCAATATTGGGAGGCTCATTACTTCAACTAATCCCCATGTTCCTCGAATGGATCTCTTAGTTGTTGAGAGGGTTGCCCAAAAGCAGTATATAGGGCGTACCCAGTAAAACTTACAAGTAAACCAGATATAGAGATGGCGACTAGGGTTGCTGTTTCCATTATTCGAAAATTTCAAGACCACAATGGATCTATGATAAGATCGTTTATTTACAACGGAATGGTGTACAAAGTCAACAGATCTCAATTAATACAAAATCGGATTTATGGCTGCACAAACAGTTGAGGGGGGTTCTAGATCTGGTCCAAGACGAACGGCTGTAGGGGATTTATTGAAACCATTGAATTCGGAATATGGTAAAGTAGCTCCTGGATGGGGAACTACTCCTTTGATGGGTGTCGCAATGGCTCTGTTTGCGATATTCCTATCTATTATTTTGGAGATTTATAATTCTTCCGTTTTATTGGATGGAATTTCACTGAATTAGATTCATAAGAACCACAAAATACTAGCTTTTAAATACAAAAACATTTGGGTCTCGGCTTTTTATTTCTATTTTAGCTCATTTTTTGGGGGAGTTCGACCGCGAAATTTTTGTGTTTCTCTATTTCCGGAATATGAGTGTGTGACTTGTTATAATTGATCCTATTGGGAGTACAGAGAATGGGTCTGTCGTCTTCGTCTTGACAAAGACGGTTTCACCCCGTCGGATATTCATTCTAGTATCTGGAGCACGGAATATATGAAATAGAGCACGAAGTCCTTGAACTATGATTCATACTTAATATTCAGACCTCGTGGCCGTAT